TACTGGTTGAGACCATACGTAAAAATGAAATTGCCAAAAATTGATAAGGTAATATTTCCATTTATTCAGCAGAAGAGGCCCACCTTTTGATGCCAGAATTGATTTTCCTTGATACCTAACATAATGCATGAACGGATCTTTGAACAACCATAGGACAGTCGAAAAATCATTAGAAAAGACTTCTACAAGATTTTTTATTTTTCTATATAAATATATTCGCTCAAAAAGAATTCCAAAAGATGTTGATCGTAAATGAGAAGATGCGTTACAAAGAAAAATAAAAATAGATTCGTATTCACATACATAAGAATTGTATAGAAACAATAATAATCTTAGATTCCTTTTTGAAACAATGGAAATGGATTTATTTTGGGTTGGGGTAATAAGACTGTTTAAATTGTAATACTCATAAAGAAAGAATCTTAATAAGTGCAAAGAAGAGGCATCTTTGACCCAGTAGCTCATAGTTTGAACCAATATTTCCAGATGGATGGGCTGGGGTATTAGTATATCTGATACATAATTTAAATGGACAAAATTGTTTTCTAAAAAAGGAAATATTGAATGAATTGATCGTAAATTTTGCACTTTGACTATTTTTTTCCTTTTTAAGGAAGATACTAAGTGTAGGGAAAATGGAATTTCCACAATGACTGAAAATCCCTCTGATATCATTTGATAATATAAATTATTATTATGCCCCAAAAATGGATTTTCGTTGTAATCATTAGCAGAAATAACCAAATGATTTGGTTGACACATTCGAGTAATTAAACGTTTTACAATTAGTGAACTGGATTTATTGTAATAACCACCAATATTATTCAAAAAAGCGGATCTATTTAAAACATGATCATGAGCAAGTGCATAAATATACTCCTGAAAGATAAGTGGATATAGGAAGTCATGTTGCCTAAATTTATTGAGTTCTAAATATCCTTGAAACTCCCCCATTTAAAATTAGATTTTAACCAAAAGATAGGTGATTTCTTAGATTCTAAAATGATACATAGTGCGATACGGTCAAAACAAGGTATTATATATCTTCTTCTAGTAAGAAAAGAATGGATACCTCGGAAACAGGGAAGCTTATCAACGGACTCTCTATCCTCTCTTTTTTCATCCAATGGATTTATTCTTCATTATAGGATAGGATAACAAGATGGTTAGAAATCCTTTATTTTTTCAGCCCAATCGCTCTTTTTGATTTTGGAAAAAAAATGATCTTTATCAATATACCACTTCTTCTATACATTTATCTCCAATCCATAATGGAGAATAGCTAATAATAGTTAGGATTCATTAAAAAAATAGATAATCCACTCATAGGAAAAGCCTTTCCCACATTAGGCACTAATATATTTTTAACGTCTAATTAGATCGGGTAATCATTCAAATTAAGAACAGAAGCCCGTTGCTTTTTGTTTCCCTATAATTGGAGCCATATGGCTCTATCCATTTATTGACTCGACCCAACCTTGAATTTATTTTGTTCTGTTCCAAGACTTCAAAACAAGTCTTTGGACCGAGCCGCTAAGAATCAAATATTCTCAGAATTCTCCATTGATACGACATGCTATTTTTTCCATTCATTCCCTTTCAGGATCAGTCGTGGTCTTACAAACTCTACCGATGGTATGGACGAATCCCTTGCTTCATCAAAATGTGTAAAAGATCCTAGCCGCACTTAAAAGCCGAGTACTCTACCGTTGAGTTAGCAACCCGAATAAAAATATAACAAAATGAGTATGTGTAGATACAGTAGAAATCAAAATCAATAAATTTGATTGCATGACACAATCAAAACCTTGAACTAACAATAATAGAACAAAGAAAAAATTTTTATCGATTCTGAACTGAACATAAAAATGAAGAGATTCAGATAAATAAATTAAAAAACCAAATCTATGGGGGATAAATAGATTTATACACGATCAAATTATATTTGTTCGATACACTGTTGTCAATATATATATTATAAAGATTGCGAAAATAAAAAAATGGTGAAAATAGAATGAAATTCGACGAAAACAAAAAAAAGGACTGGTGTTGGATTGGCACTACATAGATAATCTATATAGTAGATTAATAAAGGGTGTAGATAGGGGAATATGAGTACAAAAAAAGTAGGAAAAAAGGATCCGAGTTATTCAAATCAAATAAGTTAAGTAAGCTTGATTCCGGGGTTATTGTTTGTTAGTAGAGTTCCAACTAAAACCACCCGACTGAAGGTAATATCAGAATTTTATATTTTGCGATCCAATTCTTCCAATTCTATTTATAATAATTATTTTGGTCCGTTAGATAACGTATGGATGGGGTTCTATGGGAATAATAAATAGGTATGAATACAGTAAGAGAAAGAGAAGTAGCACTAGTTATAGTATAATAAAGTTAGACTATATATGATATATATGAATGATATCCCCTAGAATTTAATTAACCGAATTTCGTTTGATTAAAGCGAAGTTCCTTAAAAATCTCTGCCTTCTTTGAAATATCATGAACAGTTCCCGTAGGTTGAGCGCCCTTTTCAAGGAAATATAGAATAGCAGGAACATTTGAATAAGTTTGATTCTTTATCGGATCATAAAAACCAACTTTCTGAAGATCTCTTCCTTCTCTTCGGAATCGAACATCAATTGCAACAATTCGATAGACGGCTCATTGGGATAGATGTAGATGAACAATACCCCCCCCCCAGAAACGTATAAGAAGTTTTCTCCTCGTACGGCTCAAGAAAAAATGATTAGAAGTTTTATGTCTATGTATAGAATTATCATAGCAAATAGATCCATAAAATCATCCAAGCAATTAGACTAGAATTTTAGTCCTTTTTCTTTCCTAAAAAAAGTTTGTACTCATAACTCAAGTTGGATAACTTCCAAATAGCTCAAAGACAATCCTTAAGCATTTCATTTATTGAGTGGTCTCTAACCCCCTTTTTGTCTTGTTTAGATTTAGAATCTTTTTTTTTATTCTTCATTCTGATTTAGTTGTTGAGACAATTTTAAATGGTGTTTCCTTGTTCCAGAATCCTTTATATTTTCTTTGAATCATTGGGTTTAGACATTACTTCGGTGATCCTTAATCCTTTCAAAATGGCAGCAACATACCTTTTTTTGTGATTTCTTTCTATCAAATCTATCAAAGAATCATAAGAACGGTTGATTCCCGCGTGTTACACTTTTAACCGAAAAAGTTTTCTCAAGTCCAAAAAGTTTATTTTTTTTATGAAAATCATGAAAACTTTCTCGAATTGAATCCTTTCAATTTCTATATCGAAGATATACTTACGAAGTTGTTCCAACTTATTCATTGGCACTAACCCTAGACCCCTGCCCTTGAGAAATTAATTCGAAATGAATTAATACCTTCTACTCGAGCTCCATCATGTACTATTTACATTATAACCCCCAAAAAGCCGAGGTTTCTAGTTGAGTAGAACAAAGGATGTTGAGCCAAGAGCACTTTCATTCCTAATAAAATGGTGGATTCTTACATCCACAGCGGATCATGTCCTTCAAGTCGCACGTTGCTTTCTACCACATCGTTTCAAACGAAGTTTTACCATAACATTCCTCTCGTTTGGAACCGGTATGTAATTGATTCAATTATGGAATCATGAATAGTCATTGGTTCTGTCGGTAAATGGTAATCTATGCTTTTGTCCCTTTAATATGGTTACCAATGGGTAGATATTTTCTGAAAAAGTCTCAGCAATAATTTATTAATCCCCATATTTCTAAATGTAATTTCTATATATCTATATTTCAGTAATATGAATAAATTAGTTCGTCTTTGAATCTCTATGACTCGATAGGATCGAGTCACCTATCTCATACTTCTTCGAATATAAAGGACTCAGAATAAGCCATTAAAAAGATTTATAAAAATCTAATTAAAACAATTTATTACTTCCACATCATTAATAATGTTTTTGACTAAGTACCACATTGTTTTATCACGGATCGATCCATGTTTCTTTTTTAATTAAAACCACCAATGATTTATGGATAAGTGGATCAAAAATATTGATATAAAAATATTGATATATAACAGACCGGCATATTTCCGCGTCATTGAAAATGAAAATAAATATGGATATGGTACCTAATTTCAATTTCTAAGTAATTAACTTCAATATGAATATACGGGGGATGGGCATAGAATGAAAGGCCGTACTACCTTTTTTATTCAAAATTATTGTGATCTATGTTCCTATCTAACCCGGATCATAAATGGATTAAGTTACATCTGGGTATCTCAATTCAGCTCGAGAAAAAAAAATTCAGAAAGAAAGAGGCATCAGCAAAAATTAGAAAAAAGAATCCCATTCTATTCACTATTATAATTAGAAAACAAAGGAAAGGGCTGCTCAAAAAAGCAATCTTTTTTCTGATATTTATATAATAAAAATAATAATGGATGCTCTGGGACGGAAGGATTCGAACCTCCGAATAGCGGGACCAAAACCCGTTGCCTTACCACTTGGCCACGCCCCATTTAGATTTATATCTAAACTAATAAACACTAATATTAGTAGTGGTTGTTCGTCAATTCCAGTACAAATCAATATCTATATCTATGAAATCCATTGTTGATAGGATTTTGCCACGTGTAGATATAGAATTAACCTGGAATTGATTGATCATTACATATAATTTAATTAAGATATAAGATATTGTATAAAAGTATGATTTCTTCTATTCTCTATTATCTTGTGAGAATGGAAGGGTTTTTTATTGGGTAAATGAGTTCAAAGGCTTTTTTAGTCTACTTTACCTTCGTCATTATTTTTTGCCTTATATCAATAATATCAATAAGATATCAATAACTCAATCAAAATGCAATTATCTACAATAAAAAAATCTTTGCTATGCCTAATATTTTTAGTTTGATCGGTATCTGTCTTAATTCTGCCCTTTATTCGAGTAGTTTTTTCTTTGCCAAATTACCTGAGGCCTACGCTTTTTTAAATCCAATTGTAGATTTTATGC